AACGAACCGGCCTATCTTCTGTATGGGGCTTACGCGGTGGTTGGAACAAAGACACATTTTTTTGTTGTGAATTCAAATGTGGCAGATAGATAAGGACATATATCTGCAAGGCCCGATCAATAGTTCAAGTCACACACTCCCATAATCCATTTTATCTTCGGAAAATTCACTTCAACTATGAGTGTCAAAAAAATAATACATTTTTGTAGAGTTGAAGAGAAATATCCCAATACATGTCTTATTTTTTTTTTCAATAATCCATATTTGTAGCAATGAAATACTAGTGTTCCTACCCCAAGTGATAGATGATTGATTACACGATGGTATATATTCTTTATAAAGGACCAGAAATACCTTGCTTACGTATCATTGGGAAGTGCATTAACATAAATACGGCGGTAAGAAGAGGTAATACAAAAGTGTGTAAACTATAAAAACGAGTCAAAGTGGATTGTCCTACACTAGCACTTCCGCGTAATAACTCTACCAGAGGCGAGCCTATTACAGGAATAGCGTCTGGTACGCCTGTTACAATTTTTACTGCCCAATAACCAATTTGGTCCCGAGGTAAGGAATAACCAGTTACACCAAAAGATGCGGTCAATACACCCAAAACCACACCTGTAACCCAAGTCAATTCACGAGGTTTTTTAAAGCCGCCGGTGAGATACACGCGAAATACGTGCAGGATCATCATTAGGACCATCATACTTGCCGACCATCGATGAACTGATCGGATTAACCAACCAAAATTAGCTTCAGTCATTATATATTGAACAGAAGCAAAGGCCTCCGTAACGGTCGGACGATAATAAAAAGTCATAGCAAACCCGGTAGCTACTTGTACTAAAAAACAAGTAAGCGTAATTCCCCCTAGACAATAAAATATGTTGACGTGAGGAGGAACATATTTACTAGTTATATCATCGGCAATTGCCTGAATCTCAAGACGTTCTTCGAACCAATCATAGATTTTATTGAGATAGGTAAATCAAGGGGACCCCCCCGGAGAACCGTATATGAAAATTTCATCTCGTACGGCTCAAACAGAAACACCCAAATACTAGTTCTAACGGATGTGTGTAATATAAAGTTTGAAATTTATTAATTCTATGATTTATGATTCAATTTTTTTTTGAAGATACTAAAGAATAAAAATCCGAAAGCTCTTCTTTGTGGTTATAATGCCAAAAAATCAAGTCGGCTCATTCGTCTATATATTGATCGTTATAGGCCTCTTGAATCTTCTATTTACCTATTTTCTTTGGTGTTATTTATGTGTAATGCGGCTTTACTGCTGTTTTCTTTATTATTGATAGGAATTCTCTTGTTAAGACCCTATGAATTGATTAAAACCTCAGATTCATACTAAAACCACGATGATTCAATAAAACCCTTTCAAACTAAGTCTAAGTCCCAAAATTCCCTGAGTAAGAACCATTGGATCATCACTTATTCAATGAATAGATATAATGACTAAAAATCCAAACCAAAGAAACCTTTGTTTTGTCCTTTGATCAAAATAAGCATAAACGAAAGTTTGAAAGAATAAAAATATTTCTATTTATAACTTCTAACTCTTTGAAAAAATTTTTTGAAGTCCGGACACGAGGTCTGACTATTAAGTATGAATCATAGTTCTAATAGTAATCTATTTCATATATTCCGTGCTCCAGATACTAGAATGAATATCCGACGAAGTAAAACCATCTCTATCAAGATGACAGACCCATTCTCTGTACTATCCATAGGATCATTTATACCAAGTCACACACTCATATTCCGGAAATACAGAAACAAAGAAATTCCACGGTCAAACTACCAAAATAGAATGGGATAAAAATCAGAAACCTAAACGCTTCACTTTGTATTGAAAAAGCCAGTTAATGGTTCTTGTGAATCTAATTCATTGAAATGCCATCCAGTAAAATGGAAGAATTATAAATCTCCAAAATAATAGATAGGAATATCGCGAATAGAGCCATTGCGAGACCCATCAAAGGAGTAGTTCCCCACCCAGGAGCTACTTTACCATATTCTGAATTCAATGGTTTCAATAAACTCCCCGCATTAGTTCGTTTTGGGCGGCCAGATCTAGAACTACCTTCAACGGTTTGTGTAGCCATAATATTTTATATTCAGTAAGATCTGTTGACTTTGTATACCATTCCGTTGTAAATAAATGATCTTATCATAGATCCATTGTGGTCTTAAAACTTTATAATGTCTTAAAACTATATAATCATGGAAACAGCAACCCTAGTTGCCATCTTTTTATCTGGTTTACTTGTAAGTTTTACTGGGTACGCCTTATATACTGCTTTTGGGCAACCCTCTCAACAACTAAGAGATCCATTCGAGGAACACGGGGACTAGTTGAAGTACGGATCCTCCCAATATTGGGAGGATCCGTACTTCAATTGAGATAATGACAAATCATTTCACCTTTTTAGTTGGAACTTTAGGCGGGTCTCGAAAAAAGATAGCGAAAAAAATTATT